CAGATATTCAAGGAATATACATACATTCTCTTATGGATAAGACAAAGTAATTGAAGTGAAATAAGCCAGAATAATAATATAGGAAGTCTCATTCCTTTATTATTATGGATCGAATGGATAACAAAATTCACAACAATAATGTGCAGGGATTCAAAAAAATTAGGGTAAGGATTCATTCCGATTGTAAATTTGGAACGATACCTTTTCCTATGAGCCAATAAGATGAACTAAAAAAGTTCTGCATCATGAACTATGTAACGTACACATCAATATCCATTATATTGCCGCTAAAAAGAAAGTAACATTAAAGGAGATGAAGAGAATAAATAGAGATAAAAAAAAAATACGTATCTATTCCCCATATTTGCATTTTAATGAATATGGGAAATATATACTCGTACAAATTCATCATGTGCCAGGAACCAGATTTGAACTGGTGACACGAGGATTTTCAGTCCTCTGCTCTACCAGCTGAGCTATCCCGACCATTCTTGACGCATCATCTTAATTTTATGAGATTACTTAAGTATATGTCAATGACTCTATGTCAACTAAAAAAAAAAAGACTTTGTAAATTTCAGTAGGAGTAATGATCATGTAGTGTTAATCATTCACATGAGGATTCGTTTCTCAAGGATAAGATGCTCATTTGTACTTTAAAAAAAAAAAAAAAATATTGTACGTGTATCATATATATCATTATATATTCTAAATATATTCTAAGACTTGGGATTGTGATCAGAAAAAGAAAGAAAAAAAAAAGGATCCATTTGTGAAAAAAATATACTGAATAAAACACATAACGAATTTTTAAAAAGAGCATATAGTAAAAAGAATTATAGAGTTAAGCGGTCCTTTTGGGGATAGAGGGACTTGAACCCTCACGATTTCTTAAGTCGACGGATTTTCCTCTTACTATAAATTTCATTGTTGTCAGTATTGACATGTAGAATGGGACTCTCTCTTTATTCTCGTCCGATAAATCTTCAAAAGATCTATCAGACTATGATGGAGTGAATGATTTGATCAGTGAATATTCAATTCTTTCTTCAACTTGGAATTGATTTGATTCACATCTTTCAATTGTGATATAACGATTCACAAACAGAAATTTGGAGTCTTCATTAATCAATTGAAATAGTATTTCAGTACAAATACGTATATATATCCTTTTTATAATTTCGATGGAAGGATTCCTTTCCTAACACGAAAGGAAATATCGTCAACCCCATTTGTTAGAACAGCTTCCATTGAGTCTCTGCACCTATCCTTTTTTTATTATCGCTTTCTTAATTTTTCTTTGCTTTCAGAAAACGGGATTTGGCTCAGGATTGCCCATTGTTAATTCCGGGGTTTCTCTGAATTTGAAAGTTATCACTTGGTACGTTTCCATACCAAGGCTCAATCCAATTAAGTCCGTAGCGTCTACCAATTTCGCCATACCCCCTTTTTTCTTTGAGATTAGGATCTCATTAGGATGCTTTTTTTTTTTCATTTATCATTTTTTCATCTATATCGGATCGGATACCCATATTTTGTCGAATCTGAAATGATTTTATTATTTTTATATTCGCAATTCAATATACATAGATATATACCACATATATATATCTTTTTTATATACCCCCCCTTCTATAATTTTTCATGCAATTTGAAATACTCAACGGTCGATTTTTTTTTCTTAGTCTTAGATTTTGTTTTGACCTTTCCGAATGAGAATAAGGGAATCTTTCATTATGATCTGGATTGGGCCTTTATCTTTCTTTCATTTTTTATCTTTTTTACTTAGAGCGGACAGACCCAGACCCTATACTATATACCATAACTAAAAAAACGAAAATGGAAATATCTTTTTTATTCAAATTCAATTAAGAATATATTTATTAATTTAGAATAGCTATAACTAATCTAATGGCTATACAAAATCATTCTATTAATTTCGAATTAGACATTCATTTAGTAATTCGAATATCTTTTCGATTCTATCTAATTCTAATGAAATAAAGATTTTCTAATGAAATAAAGATTCAATAAAAATATCGAATTTAGAATTCTATTCTATAATAGAATTTACCTTGAAAATCCAATTTTTTAGAATTCTAATGGATAAATTGTATAAATACATTATAGATATTTAATCTTAATGTATAAGAATATTGTAATTGAAATTACTGTTTAATGTAATCGAATTTTATATTTTATTCATTATTAAAAAAAAAATGAGAATCCCCCCCCTTTTTTTTTATTTTTTATTTTATTAATAATATTAAAAATAGAATTCTATAATTCTATAACTATAAGATATTCTTTAAGATAATATATATATAGTCAAATATATATATAATAAAATATATATATAATAAGATAAAAAAATGATTAAAAAATGATGATATTGATATAAAAAATATCAAATATATATATATATTATAATAAGATATATATATTATTAATGTGAAAAAAAAAAGATTTTTAATATAAAATAATATATAAGAAGTAAAGT